TTTGAAAGGAGTCAATAAAAAAATCAAGATATGTACTAACTTAAATAGAATTTTCTAATTTTATATTCTTACTTATTGTTTATTGTGAGTCTTTCTTAAATACTTCAACTATTCAAATCAAGAAGTTACAATTGGTCAAATGATATAACTAAAGTACTCGTAAAACGTGAATACTTAGTTAGTCACTAATATATTTATGAAGATACCGAAAATGAAAAATTCAATGATTATTAAAAAATTTCTAGTCATAGAGCAAGTATAAAGAATTACACTAAAAATACTAATATGAATCATAGGATTAGATTAACTAAGATCACTAACCTGGCCTAATGAAATAAGAACTCGCTATTTTAGTTAGTTTATTCAAAATAATGAACTAGTTCATTATGGAATTGATTGATTTATTTCCAGTCTAATAAAATAAAAAATATTAAAGATTAAAGTTTTTCAGTAAGCAACAAGGGTGGGGTTCTTAACCCTTTCGATGTATTTTAGTACATGTAAATTAAATGTAGAACGACGAAAATAGGCAGAAATAGAAATGTAGGGTCTTTTTGATTCTTTATGTTATAGAGTTCAACCAATTTAATTGCTAGGGCACGGCATATTCTATAGATTTGAATAAGAAAGAGAAATAAAAGTATCAATATCAATCAATACAAATTTTTCTTTCTTACGAATATTGTATGGACTAGAAAAACCATTTTCTTTTTGAAAAAAAAATCATATATCCTCTTCTTCTAGTAATATTTTATGCAATTTTCACATATCTTTCACCTATCTACATTTATATGAAAATAATATTATCTAGAGAATAAAAAGAACAATTCGTTTTGAACAATAGATGTCTTTCACATCCAACTATAATAATGAGTAACCTCTTCATTTTTAAATGGCAGTTCCAAAAAAACGTACTTCTATATCAAAAAAGCGTATTCGTAAAAATATTTGGAAACGGAAGGGATATTGGGCAGCGTTAAAAGCTTTTTCGTTAGGGAAATCTCTTTTGACCGGAAATTCAAAAAGTTTTTTTGTGCGACAAACAAATAAGTAATAAAACGTTGGAATAATCTGAATTGATTTGACTCGAAAAAAAGGTCCATTTCATAATTAAAAATGAACAATTTACATTACCTATTGTTATTATTGTTGGGCTAATCAATATGAAATGGACCTTTCTTTTCTCCTATGATATGTGGAATAAGAATTCTTCTGTTTAATGAATTCTACAACTAATACTTTTTTTGTTTGAAAAAAGAATAAAGACAGGAGGTTTTAACCCTCTTTTAGTATGTTTTTTCATTTCCAAGGTGGGGAGTTTTATTTTCCCCATCGAACTATTTGTTACAATTCCAATAATAAATAAGAAAATTCTTTTTTCTCTCTATATCATATCTATAGAAGAGCAAATAGAAAATCTTTAGCTAAGTTAAAATTAATGAATTGTTGATACTAATTGATTCCATTTTTAAAACTTTTTGTGTAACTTTCGGACTTCTTAATTTCCTTTCTCTAAATTATTAGATAGATCTCCCATATATCTTTCGCTTTCAACCCAATCAAAAAAGCCGTTAGCTTAGTTAGGATATTGTGTACGAAAAATGTGTCATTTTAAAATAATTCAAACAAAATGGGGTCTATTTTGTAAAAATGCATTTTTTTGAGTTCGATCGCGGTAGAATTATCTAGTTACAAGAGTTCAATCTCAGGAAAGCATAACCTACACGAAAGTCTTAAATTAATTTAATAAACTGACACCCTAAATGAAAATAATGAACCTTCAAATCCCTATTTGAATGAATTTGGATTTATCAGTTTAAATCTTTCCTAAAAAACATTGCATTGAATTTACTCCTCCAATCTCGACGATTGAATATGAATAGGCTATTATGAGTTCGAGCAAGCCGCTATGGTGAAATCGGTAGACACGCTGCTCTTAGGAAGCAGTGCTAAAGCATCTCGGTTCGAGTCCGAGTAGCGGCATGCCATCTTCGAGAAGAGATACAATAGATCATATAATGAATTCAGTTCCCAATTTTAATTTCTTAATTAAGATTAAGGGATTCAAGATTTTTATGATATTTTTAACTTTAGAGCATATATTAACTCATATTTCTTTTTCGATGGTTTCAATTGTAATTACAATTCATTTGATAACCTTATTTTTCGATGAAATCGTAAAACTATATGATTCATCAGAAAAAGGCATGATAACTACTTTTTTCTGTATCACAGGATTATTAGTCACTCGTTGGATTTATTCGGGACATTTCCCCCTAAGTAATTTATATGAATCATTAATATTTCTTTCATGGAGTTTCTCCATTATTCATATAGTTCCGTATTTCAAAAAAAAAAAAAACCATTTAAGCACAATAACTGCACCAAGTGCTATTTTTACCCAAGGCTTTGCTACTTCAGGTATTTTAACTGAAATACATCAATCCGAAATATTGGTACCCGCTCTCCAATCTGAATGGTTAATAATGCACGTAAGTAT